TTTCTGCTAGACCCCTTAATTTTAATTTCCCGGGGATTGTAGTTCAATTGGTCAGAGCACCGCCCTGTCAAGGCGGAAGCTGCGGGTTCGAGCCCCGTCAGTCCCGACGGATCCAATAATCAATTCATTTTTCTCTTTCTATGAACTAGTAAGAACTAGTAAAGGATGTCGGGGGTCTACTTTCTTTCATTCCCAAAGCAAAAAAGGAGTCTTTATTTCTTTTTTTCTTTACTATTTTTTCCATTTCGTTTTTATTGTTTAGGTTTTTAACTATGCAATTAATCGATGCAAAAAGGCAATCTAAAGGCAATCTGATGATCCTTTATCATAGATTGTCTAAGGAAGGCGTAAGGTAGGTTATAGAAAAAACAAATAAACGGCTGATAGATGATAGAGAAAAGAATTTTGGAGTGATTCGGTCAGGAATCAAAATTGTGATTCGGTATGGATAAAAGACCTTACTATGTTATACTATTCAAGTCGCGGCGGCGGGTTGATTTGATAGATCAGATATTGTTATTAATGATATTGATCCGATTTAAGTTCAAGATCATCGAGAGGTAATTCATTCATTGAATTTACAGACGAAAGATTTATCATTTCTAGGGGATTAAATCCCGAATTATTGCGAAGTAAAAAACCGATAAGATTATGGAAGTAAATATTCTTGCATTTATTGCTACTGCACTATTCATTCTAGTTCCTACTGCTTTTCTACTTATCATTTACGTAAAAACAGTCAGTCAAAATGATTAATTCATTTGAATGAAACTTTCCTTCTGAGTTCTTATCAAAAATTGAATTGACGAAGTCAAATGAAAAAGATTCCAATTTAACGTCTTAACTTAAACGAACTGAGCGGACTATAATTAGAAGCGGCAGTATTCTAAGAGAAGAGATAGGTAGTATGGTAGAAAGAAATAGATGAATCTTTCTACCATACTTTAGTCTATAAAGTTGTAATCTTAAATAAAGATTAAAGGTTTAAGTTTCTATAGATCAATCTACAATCTTATGTGTATATTAATTCCATACAATATATGGAGTTGACATAACACCCAATTTGCTATATTTATTTGCTCTGATCAATTTGAAATAATTATTATCTTAGGAATTCGAAATTTCTTTCCTTTCACTAATTTAAGTTTAAGTAAGGTTTCCTCTTATTTCTTTTTATCGCCCGAACCATGATAAGAAATAAGTGACTAAAACAGAAATCACTTTTCTAAAATTAGACAAACTGCCCAATATGTGACTCGTCCGAGTCAAGATCTTATTATATTATTGCATAGTCGATCGTTAGACAACCACTATCTCTATATCATTTCTCCTAGAAAGTGCGCATACACTTGACAAAACGCCTTTCTCTTTGAACAGCAAAGAAATAAAAAAGGTCCGTCCGGTCTTCCTCAATATGCATCTATAAAGATGGTAGGTGTCCATTCCCGTTGATTGAAATAGAATAAATTTCGGAAGAATTTGAGGTTGGAATCAATTTCCAATTATCCGAATACCGTTCTTTTCAAAATATAAACACGGGAATCGCTGAAATATCTCTGAAAGAGTATTATTGATATCATAGATTCCTCCAATGGAGTCCGGTGGGACTCGAAATTCATAGATTTTGAATTGGAAATAGTTCAAAATGCGTTGCAGAACAAGCTATAAAACAATTGATATGGGTTTGATTCCTGACCTCAATTAGTAGTACTTCTAGAGCCCACTTCTTCCCCACACTACGAGTGAAAGGGAAAATGTAAAGACTACCATTAAAGCAGCCCAAGCGAGACTTACTATATCCATGTTAATTATGTCCCCTATCTCTATAAATACGAAAGAATTATTCCTCACTAATAATAGTGGAATCGACGGTGCAGAGTCAAAAAGGGATTCTGACCAAAAACTATTGAGAAACCAATACAATAAATCAAATCGATTATGATTTTGAATCAGGAAAGATTAAACACAAGCAAAATACGTAGTAATATTCCAATCTATATTTATCAAAGTAAATTATTCATTCAATCTTGGTTGGATACCTGAATACCCAGAGATTCTCACAAGTCTGTCGTATATGAAAGAACTTCCGTCCCCTCCCAAAACTATTAATTTAATTTCCTATCAGGCGCTACAATCTGATTCAAGATCTAGTCATTAGACACTCCCTTAGTAATAGAAGCGAATCGAAAAGTCTTGATAGCCCCCTACCAGTAGATTAAATTAATTTTAGATACGAATGAGGATTCACAATTTTTTCTTTTAGAAAACCTTGAGACTACATGCTTAGCTTAGAATCAAACAAAAAAGCATCAATGGTCTGTTTCCTATGTACGCTTCTATCGGGGAAGAATTCTGCGAGTTATATCAGCAGAAAAGAAGATATTTCTAGTTTTTTGTTGCTATTGATCAGGCGACACCCGGATTTGAACTGGGGAAAAAGGATTTGCAGTCCCCCGCCTTACCACTCGGCCATGCCGCCAAACTGATACAAAATAGATGC